AACCCTGATCAATGAATCTACAAAACCCTTCAAATTGTATCTGATTAAAACCAGGCAGTGTCGACATTCCCTCACTTCCATCCACCAGCATTTTGAATTTCCTTTCCCATTTATCTTATCGATCAAATTCCATTCATTAAATTATGGTATGGATCCCGTTCTTCATCAAATCATATGGATTCATCTAACAATGATGGAATTTTTTCTATTCAGATTACGAAATGACATGAAATTGTATCTAACTCCTGAATAGGAACAGAGGAATAAAGACAATTTTATATTCAAATTGAAATTTTTATAATAGAGAAAAAAGGTAAAATCAAAAATTTAAAAATGAAAAAGAATTGCTAAATGCCACTTAGACGTAGGGAGTTTTGCATATTTAGAGATAATATAAAAAAATTGATTCAATTTAGACTATTATTATGATATTCCCTATTCCAATCCCATTAGATAACAGACAAAGAAATGAATTGAAAATTCGATTTGTTTGATGAGATAAAGAAAGAATCATAAAAAAAAGAAAATATATAAAATATATTATATTAGTATATAGAGTTATTATTATATAGAGTTAATATCTTTTTATTACTTCACTTATGGATAAATTTTATTCTTCAACAAAAGATTCGCAGCAAATAGATAGTTCATCTCGCAGGAAATCGCGGTTTTTGATTGAATCCACGAAATAGGATCAATCAAACAAAGCGCGTGACATAGTAATGAATAGGGCTTGTATTTATTAAATACATGTGCCTAGATAACTATCTATATTATACGTTTCAATAGATAGGTTAGATATGTTTCCTCCTTCTTTTTTATTGAAGGAGGAGTCGAGACCACACATACCGCACTATAGCTAAATTGTTATTTTCTAGTCAATTTGCTATTCAAGGAAAAAGAAAACGGAAGCACGGCAATTTACTGAGAATTTGATATGGGGATCATATCATATAGGGGGAAGATGGTCGATTAGCTATTTGTATAAGCATTTCTGCTCGGGGGTTTCCATCGACTTTTAATTGCAAACAAAATGGAAATTGTATTTGATTTGTATGGAAAGGTTTATTGAAAAGAATTAATACGGGTTAGTTTAGTTAACTAACCATATATCAATTTATATATTATTATTATTAGCTTATATATCTAATATTAGCTTATTATTAGCTATTTTTTTCATTTTTTTCTTATAATATTAGAATTATATATAGAATTCTAATTATAATAGAATAGGGATTCGAAAATAGGGATTAGGAATCTAAAATTGTCAATTCAAATACAAGAATCATTCATCAATTTCAAGTTACATTTCATAGTTAATGGTTCCAATTTGGAACCCGACTTATGACTTTGGTGACGGAAAAATCACATTAAGTTTTTTCTTTTAATATAAAAAATAAAAGAGAGGGAAAGTTTTTTGATATTTATGTTTTTAGATACTATCCATATAAACATATAACCACAGGAATGGACCCAATACAAAAAACGATGGGTTTATTTCGGGAAAGGGATTACAGAAAATGGGATTCAAAATGAAAAATCCAAGTGAAATAAAAAAGAAAGAAATTAAGGAATGGCACATCCCATCCAAAGAAAGAGAGACTATTCTCATCTATTTCGTACGGTATTCTTTTTTTGTTTGGCGACATGGCCGAGCGGTAAGGCGGGGGACTGCAAATCCTTTTTCCCCAGTTCAAATCTGGGTGTCGCCTGATCAACAAAAAGGAGAAAATCTTGTATTTTATTTGGCTGATATAACTCGATTAGTTTTTCTCCAGCATAAGCAAACGTAGGAAAAGGCCTTTGGATACTTGCTTGATTCTAAACATCTGGAAATTCCTTTTTCTAAACCGAAAGTGCTAGAAATGCTTGCCTTTAGGATTCTGGGTAAGATTCCCCAAAAGATTCGAGTAGTGGAATGCAAAAAATTTCCTATAAGGATTTCCTGATTCCATTCCACTACGTAATGGGACGTAATGGGGTGTTGGTGCGTGAATTCCATTCGATAGCCTGATGGAAACTTGACTTTTTTGGCTAGATAAGATGCACTACACCTAGAAAAAATGCAAAAAGAACGAATGAATTGAATTTCTTTTCCCTAAACCAAAATCAAGAATGAATAAGTGATCCTCGGATTGATCCCGGCGATAAATATTAGACAGTAATGATTAGATGAAACGCGAAACAGAGGGATCGAGTAGATCGTTATCGACTCCTGAATCTAAATTGATCTTTAGGGCTTTTCCTGAATTTTTGACCTAATACCTAACCTAATTCAAATAGATAAAATAAAAGACAAGAAAGGAAAGAATAGCTTAACTTTTCTACATCTTATCTTACGATTCCGGGGAATCCCCGGATATTTCCAAACGCGTGACTGCGTATTTTTTTATGCGTACCCCCTTACGATTAAGAGTATCCTATAAGAACTTGTTGTAAGCGGATTTATTGGAGCCTTTCCTCAACGGCGTTAGGTCATAATCCCCTTTTTTTTTGACTATGCGCCATCGATCCCACTATTATTACTCAACATTAGTGGAATATCCGTCATAGAGACAGGAGACATAATTTACATGGATATAGTAAGTCTTGCTTGGGCTGCTTTAATGGTAGTCTTTACTTTTTCTCTGTCCCTCGTAGTATGGGGGCGAAGTGGACTCTAAAGGCACTACTACTACTAATTGATTGACGTGAAGAATCAAGCTGTATGGAGACACACTTTCTTATTAAACAAGAAGCCTTTTTTTATATGGTATATATATTCTATTTTATGTATACATAAAATAGAAAGATATAAAATATCTAATATACAACTTCTTCCATTACAATAAGAATAATTGGGAGTATGCTAGCTAGTATGGTAGAAAGATGCTTTCTACCATACTATCGGATCTCATATAATAGATCCCGCTAATTCTCATTCCACTTAAGACGCAAAATTCCAATTAATCCTTTTGATTTCTTCGATTTCTTCATTCAATAAGGGCCTCAAAAAAACAATCAAGTTTCATTCAATTTAATCACTTTGACTCACGGTTTTTACATATATTATAAGTAAAAAGGCAGTAGGAACTAGAATGAAGAGTGCAGTAGCAATAAATGCGAGAATATTGACTTCCATAATCTCAGTGTTTTTTATTTTTAGTAGGTAATAATTCGGGATTTAATCCCATAGAGATGACTAGCCCATAGAGATGACTAGAGATGAGCAAATTTTCCACCTGAAAATTCAATGGGATGAATTCAACATCGATGATATTGAATCAGATCAATATCTGAATAAAATAAAATATCTGAGCTATCAAATCAATTCATCGTTGAAAAGAAAATGGTATAGTATACCATAGGAAGATCTGTTTTTTTTATTCATACCAAATTCAAAATAGGATTCATGATCCAATTCACACGATTCAATTCAATCGACTTCCTTTCTCTTTTGGATTCTTTTTTCTTATTTATTATTTTATTTCTCGTTCTTTCTTGTTTTTCTATAAATTAGACCCCATTCCTTGTGGATTCATCTGATGAATCTGATGAAATAGTATTTGAATGCTCTTTACGTTTCATTTCCGTTGGTTACAAACAAACCAACTCAAACAAACAATAGAAGCTAAATAAAAACGAAGAAGGAGTTAACTACTTTTTTTAATGAGTTAATTTGCGTGGCAAAGAAATCAAACAAGTATCCTAAAAAAGTCCTAGTATTATTATACTACTACTTATACTACTACTAAGATATAAATACTAAGATATAAAAAAGATTGAATCTTCTAGCAAGGTTTACTATGTATAGTTTGTCTTCGACAGTACTTCTCTTAAAAAAAAAATACATTAGAGTTTTTGATCCTTTTTTTTTTCATGTTATTGGCTTTTATTTGATTGATTTTATTCCGTCGGGACTGACGGGGCTCGAACCCGCAGCTTCCGCCTTGACAGGGCGGTGCTCTAACCAATTGAACTACAATCCCCATGAAATCAAGCTATCGACTATACATATATATATTTATACTTGCATTGAAACTTCAATTTGGATTCCTTTTGTAAGGATCGCCGAGGCACGAGGGATATACTGATATATTGATACTTTAACGAGAGCGACTAATAACATACCATATTATTAGTTCATTACTGTCCAAATCAAATGAAAACCCATCTTTATCGTTAAAAAAAAAGTGTTTTCTTTCTTCGGTTTTTATTATAGGTTATTATTAGATAATAAAATATCTAATATTATATATAATATTAGATACTATTTTAAAAATAGTAAATTGAGATTAGAGTTGTTAGCAAAATAGGAATTTTTGCTAACAAAAAAACGGAACAGAGTAAAGCTATATCCGAAATTTTTTTCGTTTTTTTAGTCGGTAATATCCGTCATTTTTGAAGAAAAAATGAAAAAGTCTATAGCATTTTATAGCGGATCAGTGAATTCTTGGGCCGAGCTGGATTTGAACCAGCGTAGGCATATTGCCAACGAATTTACAGTCCGTCCCCATTAACCGCTCGGGCATCGACCCTCGAAGAATCCATTCTAGGCTTAGTTATAAGCTTCGATCAACTTTTTTTCGTAGTACCCTACCCCCAGGGGAAGTCGAATCCCCGCTGCCTCCTTGAAAGAGAGATGTCCTGAACCACTAGACGATGGGGGCATACGTGCCCAACCGCCATCATATTATACGATACGATGAGTATAATATCATAAGTTTTTTTATATTGTCAATATAAGGGAAGAGTCTGATTAGAATCGAAAGGTCTTTTTCCCTCTTTCATAGAATTAAAAAAAAAAAAAAATTTGGATTCATGATTTGTTTACTAACTAATTCATTCTAATCGCCATCTAGAAATAGGAAATTCTTGATTCGATACTATTACTATAGAGAATAGAGTTTTTTTTTAATTCAAATAGAGTTCTATATCTATATTTATTCATTATTCACTTCATTAATTCACAAAAAAAGCAAAAAATAAAGATACTAAATAATATAGAAGGAATATGAAGT